TATGGTCTATGGGGAGACCCAGGCGCCTATATGTTTGCTTTGGTTAGAGTGCCAATTTGAGTATTGGGGGAGGAATAAATTTAGATTTATATCTAGGGACGAGTGTGTTAAGAATAGAGGTGAATATTAAAGGGGAAGGGGGGGGAATAAAGCGGAGATGTACGGGGATGCATGTTATAATAGTATGTCCTGTGACCATTAATTATGATGCTCGTGCCTACCATTATGGGGATGCTCAAGATGCAGTTAAGTCCAGCTACAATTTATGCTCCGGGTCGGGGCCTTTGACGGCCATAGCTGAGTCCAAGCATCCCCAAAAATTAAAAAATACCAAATGTATGACAGCACAGTTATGTGTGAGCATGGGCTGATTAGTCATTAGTCCATCGAGATGTCTTATTTAAGGGGGAACTGTGGGCGATTTTAGATGAGATGGCCCTGAAGAAAGAACCAGATGTCTGATAAAATTCATTAAATAGCTACCCCCACAATTAATGGGCCCGGAGCGAGAAGAGGGATCCTTGCCTAGCGGGTTGCTGGTTTCACGCGGCATGGTCACTAAGCTCGTGATCTAGTGGAAGGGATATGCATGTTGGCGAGAATGGATTTGACTTCAATGTGCTATGTACGAGTAAACATTAGAATGTACTATGTACGATGACCAAGCTTGATTGTGCTTGCTTATATGCATGAGGAAAATCATTTAATGTACTTAATACATATTATGTCTTTATTACATTAATATTTATGTACATGCTTATATGCATGGGGAAAGTCATTTAATGTACTTAATACATATTGTGTCTTTATTACATTAGTATTTATGTACCTGCTTGCACGCATGAGGAAACCACTTAATGTGCTACGTACATGCTACGTTTGTGCTACATCACGTCTATGTACTATTCAGGTGGATTAAAATTATGTACCACGTACATGTGTAACCATTGTACATTATACTGTGTCTATGAGAGCGTGTTATTGGTGTGGAGTGGGAAGTTAGTGTTGTATTGTTAGAAATTTTGGTTAATTTAATACTGGGGAGGCTCTTAACATTTTTGGGGGTATATTGATAAGTGATATTGGTAGTGATTCAGGGAGTAGTTTAAATAGAACTTCAGCTTTGGGTGTTGATAGTGAAGCTATAGCTTCTTCCTTGAGGTCTTAGGGAGGTTAGTTGTTCTCCTTCTCTGGTTTACAAGGCCAGTATACTGATTGTACTACAAAGACTTGTCTTCATTTTAGGAGGTTGTTTTCGATGGTACTAGCTACTGGTATTAGTACTAAGATGATTAGGAAGTATATGATGGATGCTAGTTGTCCAATGATAATATAGGGGTGTTCGACTGGCTGTCCTCCAATTCATGTGAGTGTTAGTAAGTCTGCTACTAGGATTCAGAATATACATTGGCTGATTGGTCGGAATATTATACTTCGTTGTTTTGATGTATGGAGGAGAGGTACAAGTGCTAGGATCAGAATTGAGAGGACTAGGGCTAGGACTCCGCCCAGTTTGTTGGGAATTGATCGTAGGATTGCGTATGCAAATAGGAAGTATCACTCGGGCTTGATGTGAGGGGGTGTATTGAGTGGGTTTGCTGGGGTGTAGTTGTCTGGGTCTCCGAGTAGATCGGGTATGAACAGTACTAGCAGCATGAGGGTGAGAATTAATAGTATGGCACCTAGGATATCTTTGATTGTGTAGTAGGGGTGAAATGGGATTTTGTCCGCGTCTGATGGGATTCCTGTGGGATTGTTGGATCCTGTTTCGTGGAGGAAAAGTAGGTGTACCATGGCGAGAGCTGTAATGATAAATGGGAGGATGAAGTGGAAGGCGAAAAATCGGGTGAGGGTGGCTTTGTCTACGGAGAATCCTCCTCAGATTCATTCGACTAGGTTTGTGCCAATATATGGGATTGCTGAGAGGAGGTTAGTAATAACTGTAGCCCCTCAGAATGATATTTGTCCTCACGGTAGGACATAGCCTATGAATGCTGTGGCTATCGTTGTGAGTAGGAGAATTACTCCAATGTTTCATGTTTCTAAGAAAGTGTACGATCCATAGTATAGGCCTCGTCCTACGTGTATGAATAGGCAGATAAAGAATATTGATGCTCCGTTTGCGTGTATGTATCGGATAATTCAGCCATAGTTTACATCTCGGCAAATGTGTGTTACAGAAGAAAATGCTGTCGTTGTGTCGGATGTATAGTGTATTGCCAGGAATAGGCCTGTTAGGATTTGTAGAATTAAGCAGATGCCCAGGAGGGAGCCGAAGTTTCATCATGATGAGATGTTTGATGGGGTTGGGAGGTCAATAAATGCGTTATTTACAATTTTTATTAGTGGGTGGGTTTTTCGAATGTTGGTCATTAATGTTCTTGTAGTTGAATAACAACGATGGTTTTTCATATCATCGGTCATGGTTAGATTCCATGTGAGAATAATGATAATATATATTGTATTTATTTTAAGTATCCTTTTTGTGCTAGGCTTTGTGGGGTTTTCTTCAAAGCCTTCACCTATTTATGGGGGGCTAGGGTTAATTGTGAGTGGTGGAGTGGGATGTGGTATTGTGTTAAATTTTGGTGGGTCTTTTTTAGGTTTAATGGTTTTTTTAATTTATTTAGGGGGTATGATGGTGGTTTTTGGTTATACAACTGCTATGGCTACTGAACAGTACCTGAAAGTTTGAGTTTCTAGTAAGGTTGTTTTAGGGACATTTATTACTGGCTTGTTAATGGAATTTTTTATGGTTTATTATGTATTGAAGGATAAGGAGGTGGAAATTGTGTTTAAGTTTAATGGAATAGGGGATTGGGTTATTTATGATACGGGGGATTCTGGGTTTTTTAGTGAAGAAGCTATGGGGATTGCTGCTTTATACAGCTATGGTACTTGATTGGTTATTGTTACTGGCTGGTCTTTATTGATTGGTGTTGTAGTAATTATGGAGGTTACTCGTGGAAATTAAATAGAATTATGCTAGTGAGAATTGTAATTAGGAAAGAGAGGAAATATAGTTTAATTAGGCCTTTTTGGTTTGTTACCACAGTGGATATTTTTATTTGAGCTGTTGAAATGGTTTTTGGTAAGACGGTTTCTAGCCAGATGAGGTCTAGGAGGGAGGATGCTGACTTTTGGCTTATTGTTAGATTTGTGAATGGGGCTAAGCGGTGTATGATTGTGGGGTAATATCCTAGTAGATTAGAGAATTTGAAGGTGTTTGATGGGTAGCTAAATTTTAGGGTATGGGTTATATTGCTGATTTCTAGTGCTAGAATAAATCCTAGGGCTGTAATTGCCAGGGCAGTTATTTTTAGATAGTAGGGTATAGTTATTTGAGGGATTGTTGTTGGGGGGATGTTGTTGGAGATAATGAATCCTGCGAAAAGACTTCCGATCAGTAGGCGTTTGATTGAATTGATCAGGAGTGGGTTGTTTTCATTAATATTAATAAGAGTTGGGAATCGGGGTTGTCCTAGGAGTGTAAAAAAGATAATACGGGTGCTGTAGATGGCTGTGAAGGCGGTGGCGATGAGTGTTATTAAGAGGGCTCAGGCGTTGGTATATGACGTATTGGCAGATTCAATGATTAGGTCTTTGGAATAGAATCCGGTGAGGAAAGGCATTCCTGTTAGTGCTAAGCTGCCAATAATAAGGGCTGTTGTGGTGAATGGCATTGTTTTAAGTAGGCCTCCTATTTTTCGGATGTCTTGTTCGTCATTTAGGCTGTGGATGATGGAACCGGAGCATATGAATAATATGGCTTTGAAAAAGGCGTGGGTGCAGATGTGAAGAAATGCTAAATAGGGTTGATTAATCCCGATTGTTACTATTATAAGACCAAGTTGACTAGATGTGGAGAAGGCGACGATTTTTTTGATATCATTTTGGGTAAGGGCGCATATTGCTGTGAATAATGTGGTGATAGCTCCTAGGCATAGTATAATAGATTGGGCAAATTTGTTATTTTCTGTTAATGGGTAGAAGCGGATTAGTAAAAAGATGCCTGCTACTACTATTGTGCTTGAGTGGAGTAATGCTGAGACGGGAGTTGGGCCTTCTATTGCGGATGGTAGTCATGGATGTAGGCCAAATTGTGCGGATTTTCCGGTAGCTGCTAGTGTTAGGCCTATTAGGGGTAGATTTGAGTTGTCTGGTTTTAGTATAAAGATCTGCTGAAGATCTCAGGTATTAAGATTAGTTAGGAATCATGCTATTGCTAGGATGAATCCGATGTCGCCAATGCGGTTATATAGAATTGCTTGTAGGGCTGCTGTATTTGCGTCTGTTCGTCCATATCATCATCCGATTAGTAAAAATGATATAATTCCTACTCCTTCTCAGCCGATAAATAGTTGGAAGAGGTTGTTTGCAGTGACGAGGATGAGTATTGTGATGAGAAATAAGAGTAGGTATTTGAAAAATTGGTTGATGTTGGGGTCTGGGTGCATATATCATATTGAGAATTCTATGATGGATCATGTGACGAATAGTGCTACTGGTACAAATATTATTGAGAAGTAGTCTATTTTGAAGCTGAGGGATAGTTTGAGGGTTTGAATAGTTAGTCAGTGTCAGTTTGAGATGACTGTTTCTTGTCCTGTGTGGATAAATGTTATTGTAGGAATTATACTGGTGATGAAGGCATATGAGACGGTTGTTTTTACGTAGAGAGGGTAGTTGGAGGACTTATAGGTGTTGAGACTAGTTGCTATGATAGGAGCAATCAGTAGGATTAAGGTTATTAGTGTGAAGGAAGATAATAGGTTAATTACTTTTATTTGGAGTTGCACCAATTTTTTGGTTCCTAAGACCAATGGATAACTACTATCCTTTAAAAGTTTGAAAAAGCCATGTTGTTAGACATGGAAGCATAGAGTTAGCAGTTCTTGCATACGTTTTCAGTTAATTAGAAGGTATGAGCCTTCTGTTGTTTGAGTCACAATGTAATGTTTTTTTTAAACTATACTTACAGCACAGGGGGCCTAGGATAATTTTTGGGTTTAGGGATAGAAGTAGAAGTGGTAGCATGTGTAGTGATATGAGTGCGTTTTCTCGTGTGAAAGAAGGTGAAATGTTATTAATGTGATGAGTATATTTACCCCGCTGTGTTGTGATTAGTATGTAGAGGGAGTATAGGGCAGTAATTACCATGTTAAGTCCTATTAGAATAATTGTGATGTTAGATCATGAGAAGGTTGATATTACTACAAATAATTCCCCAATTAGGTTAATTGTTGGGGGTAGAGCCAGGTTAGTTAGACTTGCTAGGAGTCATCAGGTAGCCATTAGTGGAAGAAGCGTTTGTAGGCCGCGGGCTAAAATTATTGTACGGCTGTGGATTCGTTCATAGTTGGAGTTTGCTAGGCAGAAAAGTATGGAGGATGTGAGACCGTGGGCGATTATCAGGGCGGTGGCTCCTATGTAGCTTCAGGGTGTTTGGATGAGGATGGCTACGATAACAAGTGCTATGTGGCTGACGGAAGAGTATGCGATAAGTGACTTCAGGTCCGTTTGACGGAGGCAAATTGAGCTGGTTATGATTATGCCTCATAAGGATAACATGATGAATGGATATGCTATGGAGTCGGTGATTGGATTTAGGAATGGTGTAACTCGTATTATGCCATATCCTCCTAGTTTTAGTAGAATTGCTGCAAGAACCATGGAGCCTGCAATTGGGGCTTCTACGTGGGCTTTAGGTAGTCAAAGGTGGAGTCCGTATAGTGGTATTTTTACTATAAAGGCTATTATACATGCTAGTCATATGAAAGTGTTGGATCAGGAGTTGGATATTGGTTGTACTCAGTATTGAAGGACTAGGAAGTTTAAGGATCCAATTGTGTTTTGAATGTGAATTAGTGCGACTAGTAAGGGTAGGGATCCTGCTAGCGTATAAAACAGGAAGTAGAGGCCGGCATTTAGGCGGTCTGCTTGGTTTCCTCATCGGGTGATAATAATAAGTGTAGGGATCAGCGTTGCCTCAAATAGGATATAGAAGAAAATTAGTTCTGTTGCAGTGAATGTCATAATTAGAAGAAGTTGCAGTAGAATTAGTATTGAGATAAATAGTTTTTTCCGAGCTAGGCTTTCTTTTGATAAGTGGTGTTGGCTTGCTATAAGTATTAGGGGAAGGAGTCATATAGTTAGGATTAGCAGTGGGGTAGATAATGAGTCGGAGAAAAAATTTAGTGAGAAGTTAAGACTGTTATCGCCAAATTGATTTATGAGGAGTAGGCTTGTAAAGCTAATTAGCAGACTGTGAAGTGTGGGATTAATTCAGACTGTGCTATTTTTTGATAGTCAGGTCAGGGGTATGAGTATTATTGTGGGGATGATGTATTTTAGCATTGTAGTAAGTTAAGATTTTGTACGTAGTCGGTACCGTATGTGTTTGATACCATTACTAGCAAGGATAGGCCTAGTGCTGCTTCACAGGCTGCGAAAACCAGTAAGATAATGGGTATTATGCTGGCTAAGGTGAAGTGTGAATTTAAGATTGTCAGGGTGGCTATAACGAATAGAGACAATATTATTCCTTCTAGGCATAGGAGGGAGGATATTAGATGGGATCGGTATATCAGTAGTCCTATAAGAGATATTGCAAATGCTATCATAATATTTATGTATACGAGGGACATTTGGTAGTTATGAGTTAAATCATAATCTAATGAGTCGAAATCACTTATTTTGTTTTAAACTAAATACCATATTCGGTTCATTCCAGTCCTTTTTGGGTTCATTCGTAGGCCAGGCTTACGGCTAATAGGAAGATTAGGAGGAGGGCTATAGTGAGTATAGTGTTTAGATTAGTTGTTTGTGAGGCTCAGGGTAGTGGAAGAAGTAATGCAATTTCTAGGTCGAAAAGGAGAAATGTGATGGCCACTAGGAAAAATTTTATAGAGAAAGGGAGGCGAGCGGATCCTATGGGGTCAAATCCGCATTCATATGGGCTTGTTTTTTCTGAGTATACGTTCAGTTGGGGAAGTCAGAATGCAATGGTTACGAGCAGTGTGGCTAGTATAAAGTTAGTTAGGAGAGTAATTATAAGGTTTATTATTCTTTTTCGGGCTGAACCGAAACTAACTGATTGGAAGTCAGTTGTACTGGTTGATACTAAAAGAATATGAGCCTCATCAGTAAATGGAGATGTAGAGGAAAAGCCACACTACGTCTACGAAGTGTCAGTATCAGGCAGCGGCCTCAAAACCGAAATGGTGGCTAGAGGTGAAGTGAAATTTTAGTTGGCGGAAGAAACAAACGATTAGGAAAGTGGATCCAATAATGACGTGGAGACCATGGAATCCTGTAGCTACAAAGAAGGTTGAGCCGTAAACTCCGTCTGAGATGGTGAAGGGTGCTTCATAATATTCTGAGGCTTGTAGAAGTGTAAAGTATACGCCTAGTGTAATGGTGATAAACAGGGCTTGTAACATGTGGTTGCGGTTTCCTTCTATTAGGCTATGGTGGGCCCAAGTAATAGAGACTCCTGAGGCTAGAAGAACGGAGGTGTTGAGTAGTGGGACTTCTAGGGGGTTAAGTGGGTGGATGCCTGTCGGGGGTCAGCAGCCGCCTAGTTCGGGTGTGGGAGCAAGGCTTGAGTGATAAAAAGCTCAGAAGAACCCGGTAAAGAATAGGACTTCAGAGATAATGAAGAGGATTATTCCGTAGCGAAGACCTTTTTGGACAGTTGGGGTGTGGTGGCCTTGGAAGGTACTTTCTCGGATAACGTCTCGTCATCATTGGTATATTGTAAGTATATTTGTTGTTAGCCCTAGGGCCAGTAGAATTATTGAGTTAAAGTGAAATCATATGGTGAGGCCGGATGTTATCAGGAGGGCGGATAGTGCTCCTGTGAGGGGTCAGGGGCTTGGGTTTACTATGTGGTAAGCGTGGGTTTGGTGTGTCATTATGTATTATCATGCAGATACAAGCTAACTAGAAGGGTAAACACGTAGGCTTGAATTATAGCTACTGCGAACTCTAGAATTGTTAGTAAAATTAGGATGATAAATGTAATGGATGCTGCTGTGGTGCTGATGTTTATTAATGCAAGAGTGGCTCCTCCAATTAAGTAAATTAATAAGTGTCCAGCTGTGATATTGGCTGTTAGTCGTACGGCAAGGGCTATTGGTTGGATGAAAAGGCTGATGGTTTCGATGATTACTAGCATTGGGATTAGTGGGGTTGGTGTTCCTTGTGGTAAAAAATGAGCAAGTGATGTTTTAGTTTTGTTGCGAAAGCCTGTAATTACGGCTCCTGCTCACAGGGGAATAGCCATGCCTAGGTTTATTGATAATTGTGTTGTTGGTGTAAATGAGTGGGGTAATAGGCCTAATAAGTTTGTAGACCCAATAAATAGGATTAGGGATATTAGTATTAATGTTCATGTTTGTCCTTTGGCGTTGTGAATATTTATTATTTGTTTTGAGATGAGTTGAAGTGCTCATTGTTGGAGGGAGATGAGGCGGTTATTAATTAGTCGGTTTGATGTGGGGAATAAAAAGCTAGGGAATAAAACAATAAGGGTAACAAGGGGAAGGCCTAGTACTATAGGGGTAACGAAAGAGGCAAATAAATTTTCGTTCATGTTGTTTCTCAGGGGTTGCTTTGCTTTGGTGTTTTTGTTGTTGTTAATTCCGGGTTATAGTAGAAATTATGCTTTGAGATTTTTAATTGAAAAATAATGAAGAGAGTTAGAAATATCGATAGGATTGTCGTGAGTCACGTTGATGTGTCTAGTTGTGGCATGTCATCAAGGAGAGAATTACGCTCTCAGTCTTTAACTTAAAAGGTTAACGCTGCATAGCTTCTTGATGATTTTATAGTATTGATGCAGATCATTTTTCGAAATATTTCAGTGGGACTAGTTCGAGAACAATTGGTATAAAACTGTGATTTGATCCGCAGATTTCTGAGCATTGACCGTAGAATAGGCCTGGACGAGTTGATATGAGAGTTGTTTGATTTAAACGACCTGGAATTGCGTCTGTTTTTAGTCCTAGGGAAGGTACTGCTCATGAGTGGAGAACATCTTCAGAGGAAATTAACATTCGAATTGTTATTTCTATAGGCAATACAACTCGGTTGTCTACTTCCAGTAGTCGGAGTTCTCCTGGTTTTAATTCTGATGTTGGAATCATGTAGGAGTCAAAGGTTAGGTCTTCATAGTCGGTATACTCATAGCTTCAGTACCATTGATGTCCTATGGTTTTTACTGTGAGAGATGGGTTGTTGATTTCGTCTATTATGTACAGGATCCGTAGAGATGGCAGAGCAATTGTGATTAGAATAATGGCAGGCATGATGGTTCAGATTGTCTCTACTTCTTGTGCGTCTATAGTGCTGACATGGGTTAATTTTGTTGTTAGTATTAATGCAATGATGTAAAGAACCAATGAGCTAATCAGAAAAACGATTATTAGTGTATGGTCATGAAAATGTAGCAGTTCTTCCATGATGGGTGATGTTGCATCTTGAAAGCCTAGCTGTATGGGATATGCCATATGAGATGTACGGGATTTTCACCTGTAATTTAATCTTGACAAGGTTATGTAATGTTTTACTAACATCTCGTTTATTGAGAGAGACATAATGGCTATGGTGTTGGCTTGAAACCAATTTCAGGGGGTTCGATTCCTTCCTTTCTTATTTTAGGTTTACATATGTGGGTTCTTCAAATGTGTGATACGGTGGAGGGCACCCGTTTAATCACTCTAAATTTGTTGTGGTCAGGTCTACAGCTAGGACTTCTCGTTTAGATGCGAATGCTTCTCAGATGATGAAAACTATTAGTATTACCGCTGTTAGTGAGATAAATGAGCCTATAGATGAGATGGTATTTCATATTGTATATGCGTCTGGGTAATCGGAGTATCGTCGTGGTATACCGGATAGCCCTAGGAAATGTTGTGGGAAGAAAGTTATGTTAACGCCTACAAACATAATTGCAAAGTGGATTTTGGCTCATGTATCGTTAAGAGTGTAGCCTGAGAATAAGGGGAATCAGTGTACGAACCCTCCCATGATAGCGAATACAGCTCCCATTGATAGGACGTAGTGGAAATGTGCGACCACATAATATGTGTCATGGAGGACGATGTCGAGGGAGGAGTTAGCTAGGACAATCCCAGTTAGGCCTCCAACTGTAAAAAGGAAAATGAAGCCCAGGGCTCATATTATAGCGGGGGATCATTTGATATTGCCTCCGTGGAGCGTTGCTAATCAGCTAAAGACTTTCACTCCGGTTGGGATAGCAATAATTATGGTAGCTGATGTGAAGTAGGCTCGTGTATCGACGTCTATTCCGACTGTAAATATGTGATGGGCTCATACAATAAATCCCAAGAATCCGATTGATATCATGGCTCATACTATTCCTATATATCCAAATGGTTCTTTTTTTCCTGAATAGTAGGTTACAATGTGGGAGATTATCCCAAACCCAGGTAAAATGAGAATGTATACTTCAGGGTGCCCAAAGAATCAAAATAGGTGTTGGTATAAAATAGGGTCCCCCCCTCCTGCCGGGTCAAAGAAGGTTGTGTTTAGGTTTCGGTCTGTCAACAGTATTGTAATGCCAGCTGCTAGTACAGGGAGTGAGAGTAGGAGTAGCACGGCAGTAATTAGTACGGATCACACGAATAGGGGGGTTTGATATTGTGATATTGCGGGAGGTTTTATGTTGATAATAGTTGTAATAAAATTAATGGCTCCTAAAATTGAGGAGACACCAGCCAGGTGTAGAGAGAAAATGGTTAGGTCTACTGAGGCTCCTGCATGGGCTAAATTGCCTGCTAGAGGGGGGTATACGGTTCAACCTGTCCCTGCTCCGGCTTCAACCATAGAGGATGCCAGGAGTAATAGGAAGGAAGGGGGGAGGAGTCAAAAACTTATGTTGTTTATCCGAGGAAATGCTATATCAGGGGCTCCAATTATTAAGGGAACTAGTCAGTTGCCAAAGCCTCCAATTATAATAGGTATTACTATGAAAAAGATTATTACGAATGCGTGCGCGGTTACGACTACATTGTAGATTTGGTCATCTCCAAGTAGAGTTCCGGGTTGGCCTAGTTCAGCGCGAATTAGCAGGCTTAGGGCAGTTCCTACTATGCCAGCTCAGGCACCAAATAGGAGGTAAAGAGTGCCGATATCTTTATGGTTAGTTGAAAATAATCAGCGGTTGATGAACATAGGTAAAATGGCTGAGTAAAGCAATAGACTGTAAATTTAAGAACGGAGGTTTAATTCCTTTTTTTACCAGGTCCTGTAGTGAATAAAACATATTGAATTGCAAATTCAAAGAAGCAGCTTCAATTCTGCCGGGGCTTCTCCCGCCTTTTTTTTTTGCGGCGGGAGAAGTAGATTGAAGCCAGTTGTTTAGGGTGTTTAGCTGTTAACTAAAATTTCGTGGGGGTGGAGCCCACCAATCTAGTGAGGATTTAGCTTAATTAAAGTGGTTGATTTGCATTCAATTGATGTAAGATATGATCTTGCAGTCCTTATCAGGAATTAAGTAAATTATACTTGCTTAGGGCTTTGAAGGCTCTTGGTCTGTTTAACCTAAATTCCTAATTTAAGGTTGAGAGAATTGGTGTAAGTGGTAGTAGTATAGTGGATAGTACGGTTATTGTTGGTAAGAGGATTATTCGTTTTGTAGTTGAGAATTGTCATTTTATTTTTATGTTGTTTGTAGAAGGAAATATTGTGAGTGCGGTAGAGTATGTAAGTCGTATGTAGAAATATAGATTTAGTAGTGCTGTGATTGCTATGAAGGTGGGTAAAATGATATTGTTGTTTTTTGTTATTTCTTGGATGATTATTCATTTTGGTATAAATCCGGATAGTGGAGGGAGTCCTCCTATTGATATGAGGGTGACGAGGGTTAGAACTGTTATAATAGGTGCTTTGTTTCATGTGTGTGATAGTGACAGGGTGGTTGTGGTTGAGTTGGCTATGAATAGCATAAATATAGTGGAGGTTATGATGATGTAGATAACTAGATTTAGTAATGTTATTGTTGGATTATATAGTAGGACTGCTATTATTCAGCCTATGTGGGCAATTGATGAATAGGCTATGATTTTTCGTAGTTGGGTTTGGTTTAGTCCCCCTCAGCCTCCAACTATAATGGATAGAATTGATAGGGTTAAGATTAGGTTTAGGTTAATGGATGGGAGAATTTGGTATAGTGCTGATGTGGGTGCTAGTTTTTGTCATGTTAGTAGAATTAGGCCTGAGGATAAGGGGATGCCTTGTGTTACTTCTGGAACTCAGAAATGGAATGGAGCTATTCCTAGTTTTATAGTGAGGGCTATAGTTATAAGTATAGAGGCTGTTGGGTTGAATAGTTTTATTACAGTTCATTGGCCTGAGAATATTAAGTTAATAATAACAGCTATTATTAATAGTATTGAGGCTGTTGATTGGGTTAGGAAATATTTGGTTGATGCTTCTGTGGCTCGTGGACTGTGTTTTTTTATTATAATGGGAATGATGGCAAGTATATTTATTTCAAATCCGATTCAGATGAGTAGTCAGTGGGAGCTGATCATAACAATAATGGTTCCAAGTATGACGGTTGATAGAATAATAATGAAGATAATTGGGTTTATTAGTACGGGAAGGATATAAACCAACATTTTCGGGGTATGGGCCCGATAGCTTAATTAGCTGACCTTACTCTTAGAATTTGGTGTATTTGGGAGCACGAAGAGTTTTGGGTTCTTAGGAGTAGGTTCGATTCCTATAGTTCTAGAAATAAGAGGGCTTAAACCTCTATTATTTACTCTATCAAAGTAATTCTTTTGTCAGACATATTTCTTATGTTTGTGGGGGGATGCTTGATAGGAGGATGGGTAGTGATACGTGTCATATGCATAGGGCTAGTGTTAGTGGCAGGAAGTTTTTTCATAATAAGTGTATTAGCTGGTCATAGCGGAATCGGGGGTAGGATGCTCGGATTCATAGGAAAGTGGTTGTAAGTAGTAGGGATTTAATGGTGAAATTAATTGTGTAAAGTTCTGGTAAGTATGGGTTGTGAAATGCTCCTAGGAAGAGGGTTGTTGTGAAAATATTTATTATGATGATGTTTGCGTATTCTGCTATGAAGAATAAGGCAAATGGTCCTGCGGCATACTCTACGTTAAAGCCTGATACTAGTTCGGATTCTCCTTCGGTGAGGTCAAATGGTGCTCGGTTTGTTTCTGCTAGTGTTGAGATGAATCATATTATTGCTAGGGGTCATGCTGGGAAGATTAGTCATACTTGTTCTTGTGTAATAATTAATGTGGAAAGGGTAAAGGATCCGTTTATTAGTAAAATTGACAGTAGGATAATAGCTAGTGTTACTTCGTATGAAATTGTTTGTGCTACTGCTCGTAAGGCTCCGATGAGGGCATATTTTGAGTTGGAGGCTCAGCCTGATCAGAGGATTGAATATACGGCTAAGCTTGATATTGCTAATATGAAGAGGACTCCTAAGTTTATGTTGATGAGGGGGTGAGGTATGGGCAGGGGGATTCATATGGTTAGGGCTAGACTTAGGGCCAAGATGGGTGCTAGGATGAACATTGAGATTGAGGATGTGGCGGGTCGTAGGGGTTCTTTGATGAAGAGTTTAATTGCATCGGCGATAGGTTGGAGAAGGCCATATGGTCCTACAATGTTTGGGCCTTTTCGGAGTTGTATGTAGCCTAGGACTTTTCGTTCGACTAGGGTGAGGAAGGCTACAGCTAGGAGAATGGGGATAATAAGTATTAGAATATTAATTATAAGCATTTTGTTAAGGAGAGAATTTGAATCTCTGGGTATAAAGGTTTAAGTTTTACGCAATTACCGGGCTCTGCCACCTTAACTAAGCCCTTTTCTAGGGCAGGTTTTGCTTGTGGAATTAATTGAGATAAGGTCATTAATTGGTTTAAGGCGCTTTATTGAAGTTGGCCTTATTTCTCTTGTCCTTTCGTACTGGGAGAAATACACAACAGATAGAAACCGACCTGGATTACTCCGGTCTGAACTCAGATCACGTAGGACTTTAATCGTTGAACAAACGAACCTTTGATAGCGGTTGCACCATCGGGGTGTCCTGATCCAACATCGAGGTCGTAAACCCTATTGTCGATATGGACTCTTGAATAGGATTGCGCTGTTATCCCTAGGGTAACTTGTTCCGTTGATCAAATTTTTGGATCAATAAGCGATAATTTGGTTTGACTTGTAGGTCTAGTCTTTAAAATCGCTCGGAGGATTTTTTGTTCTCCGAGGTCGCCCCAACCAAAACTGCTAGCCCATAAAGAGTATTATTATCCCTTGACGGTTGAGAATGTTTTCTTTGGGTTAGTTAGTTAAAGCTCCATAGGGTCTTCTCGTCTTGTTAATATATCCCCGCCTCTTCACGGGGAGGTCAATTTCACTGATTGGAAGTAAGAGACAGTAAAACTCTCGTGTTGCCATTCATACAAGTCCTTATTTAGAGAACAAATGATTATGCTACCTTTGCACGGTCAGGATACCGCGGCCGTTTAACGTCTAGTCACTGGGCAGGCAGTGCCTTTAATACTGGGAATGCTAGAGGTGATGTTTTTGGTAAACAGGCGGAGTTTGTGTTTGCCGAGTTCCTTTTACTTCTTTTAATCTTTCCTGGGCGCACTCCTGTGTTGGGTTAACAGTACAATTAATAAATTATTTATCGTTGGGTTATTTTTATTTACTGTTAACAGTCAGGGTATTATCAGGTACTGACTTAAACTTGTGCGAGGAGAAAATATTTCTTGTTACTCATATTAACATTATTGCTTCTATTTAGCAATAGAATGGTCCAGTATTAGGGCTAGGAGTTGGTTGTTTATTTTTGGGACTAACACTACTTTTGTTGTTGAGCTTTAACGCTTTCTTAATTGGTGGCTGCTTTTAGGCCTACTATGGTGTTGTTAGATCTTACTCTCTAGTTAAGGTTGTATCCGTTTCTAAAAGGCTGTACCTTTTTAGAGTAACTTTTAAAGATACAGTAAATTTATTTATATTTTTGGTATCTTTAAAGCTGAACTAAGATTCATTTCCTGGACAACCAGCTATCACCAGGCTCGTTGGGCGTGTCACCTCTACTCATAAATCTTCTCACTATTTTGCCACATAGATGAGTTGGTTCTAAATAAACTGTTCGTGAGTAGCTCGTCTGGTTTCGGGGTACTTAGCTAAAATTCGTTTTGTTAAGTTTTTGCTCGTTAACTCATTATGCAAAAGGTACAAGGGTTAATCTTTGCTTTTTTGTACTTTGATTTTTTTCTTTCATCGTTCCCTTACGGTACTTTCTCTATAGCGCCGTGTTAAAATTTCTATCTCCTATACTTTTAGCTAGGGTAAATGTTTTGTTTTAGTTTGTTTTGGTTGTTTGGTTGGGGTGGAGTTTGGGCTAGATATAGTTCAAGATATTCATAATATGTGAAATCTTCTAGGTGTAAACTAGGTGCTTTAGTTAAGCTATATCTTGATTTGTCCAAGCACACTTTCCAGTATGCTTACCTTGTTACGACTTGTCTCCTCTCATAGGGCTGGTGCGTGGCGAATAGGTTTGAGTGCATCGTATTTATTTGAGGAGGGTGACGGGCGGTGTGTGCGTGCTTCATGGCCTGGTTCAACTAAGCACTCTATTCTTAGTTTACTGCTAAATCCTCCTTTGGTCATTAGTTTCATAATGGCTTTCGTATATTAATTTTCTAGAGATAGAAAATGTAGCCCATTATCTTCCCATTCCATAGGTTACACCTTGACCTAACGTCTTTATGTGACATGATTAAGCTTACTTTTACTCCTTTTTAGGGTTTGCTGAGGATGGCGGTATATAGACTGAATTAGCAAGGAATGGTGAGGTTTATCGGGGTTTATCGATTATAGAACAGGCTCCTCTAGATGGATATAAAGCACCGCCAAGTCCCTTGAGTTTCGGGCTGGTGCCGGTAGTACTCTGGCGAATAATTTTGTTTTTATAATTATTTATGTTTAGGGCTAAGCATAGTGGGGTATCTAATCCCAGTTTGGGTCTTAGCTATAGTGTGTCAGCTGCTATAGGGTTACTTTCGTCATTTATTTTTGTTGTAATGATGGCTTTTTACAGTTTAATTAGAATTTAACTCTATTTGATGGGGTGCTTTAACACGTTTTACGCCGTGTTCCTGTTAGCTTGGGTTAATCGTATGACCGCGGTGGCTGGCCCGAGATTTACCAACCCTAGTCAATATGGCTTAGTCAAACTTTCGTTTATGGCTTAATTTTTGTCACTGCTGTCTCCCGTGGGGGGGTGGTTGTGCGAGGCGTTGTGAGCTACGGGGTGTGTGCTTGATACCTGCTCCTCTTAGTCCGATCGATTTGGAGGGCGTTACTCCCCGGGATGTGGAAACTTGCATGTGTAAGTCTATTGAAAGTTAACAGGAAGGCTGGGACCAAACCTATGTGTTTATGGAGTTAGTGTACTCATCTAGGCATTTTCAGTGCCTTGCTTTAATTTTAAGCTACATTAAC